AAATCCTAGATGTGAAAATAAGCATAATTCATCTACGAAAGGGTATAATATAAAGACGGAAATCTATATGAAAAATAAAAAATAAAGAACAAAGGCCAATAAGATCGAAATAATGAATCATAAATCGAGTTCGGGTTCGAATTCCATAAGTAATATAATATGGATCTTTTTTTCTATAATGATAGAGAAATGAAACACATTTATTCACGATTTCATTTACTTGCAATTTTTTTTTCAAAAAAAAAGGATTGGCTGAACTTGAAAATTTACTCATTGAATGAGTAAACGATTGAATCGGATTCGGTTGGGCGGTACCAACTAAATCGAGTGCTATCCCCCATTTATCTCTTATTGAATTAACTGATCAACTTGCTATCGGACATTTATTTTTGATTTGGTATTATTCCAAAAAGGATTTCGACATATTTCACTTTATTATAATTATGAGAATCAATCCTACTACTTCTAGCCCTGCGGTTTCCACACTTGAAGAAAAAAAACTAGGGCGTATCGCTCAAATTATTGGCCCAGTACTGGATGTCGTTTTTCCCCCGGGCAAAATGCCTAATATTTATAACGCTTTGGTAGTTAAGGGTCGAGATACTGTCGGTCAGCAAATTAATGTGACTTGTGAGGTACAACAATTATTAGGAAATAATCGAGTTAGAGCTGTAGCTATGAGTGCTACAGATGGGCTGATGAGAGGAATGGAAGTGATTGACACGGGAGCTCCTCTAAGTGTTCCAGTCGGCGGAGCTACTCTCGGGCGAATCTTCAACGTTCTTGGAGAGCCTGTTGATAATTTAGGTCCTGTAGATACTCGCACAACATCTCCTATTCATAGATCTGCGCCTGCCTTTATACAGTTAGATACGAAATTATCAATCTTTGAAACAGGTATTAAGGTGGTAGATCTTTTAGCTCCTTATCGCCGTGGAGGAAAAATCGGACTATTTGGGGGAGCTGGAGTAGGTAAAACAGTACTCATCATGGAATTAATCAACAACATTGCCAAAGCTCATGGAGGCGTATCCGTATTTGGCGGAGTAGGAGAACGTACTCGTGAAGGAAATGATCTTTACATGGAAATGAAAGAATCCGGAGTAATTAATGAAAAAAATCTTGCAGAATCAAAAGTAGCTTTAGTCTATGGTCAAATGAATGAACCGCCGGGAGCTCGTATGAGAGTTGGTTTGACTGCCCTAACTATGGCAGAATATTTCCGGGATGTTAATGAACAAGATGTGCTTCTATTCATCGACAATATCTTTCGTTTTGTCCAAGCAGGATCAGAAGTATCCGCATTATTAGGGAGAATGCCTTCTGCAGTGGGTTATCAACCTACCCTTAGTACAGAAATGGGTTCTTTGCAAGAAAGAATTACTTCTACCAAAGAGGGATCTATAACTTCGATCCAAGCAGTTTATGTACCTGCGGACGATTTGACCGACCCTGCTCCTGCCACTACATTTGCACATTTAGATGCTACTACCGTACTATCAAGAGGATTAGCTGCCAAGGGTATTTATCCAGCAGTAGATCCTTTAGATTCAACGTCAACTATGTTACAACCTCGGATCGTTGGCGAGGAACATTATGAAACTGCGCAAAGAGTTAAGCAAACTTCACAACGTTACAAAGAACTTCAGGACATTATAGCTATTCTTGGGTTGGATGAATTATCCGAGGAGGATCGTTTAACTGTAGCAAGAGCACGAAAAATTGAGCGTTTCTTATCACAACCCTTCTTCGTGGCAGAAGTATTTACTGGTTCTCCAGGAAAATATGTTGGTCTTGCAGAAACAATTAGGGGGTTTCAACTGATCCTTTCCGGAGAATTAGATGGTCTGCCCGAGCAGGCTTTTTATTTGGTGGGTAACATCGATGAAGCTACCGCGAAAGCTATGAACTTAGAAGTGGAGAGCAATTTGAAGAAATGACCTTAAATCTTTGTGTACTGACTCCTAATCGAATTATTTGGGATTCAGAAGTGAAAGAAATCATTTTATCTACAAATAGTGGCCAAATTGGTGTATTACCGAACCACGCCCCTATTGCCACGGCTGTAGATATAGGTCTTTTGAGAATACGCCTCAACGACCAATGGTTAACGGTGGCTCTGATGGGTGGTTTTGCTAGAATAGGGAATAATGAGATCACCATTTTAGGAAATGATGCGGAGATGAGTACTGACATTGATCCGCAAGAAGCTCAACAAACTCTTAAAATAGCTGAAGCTAACTTGAGTAGAGCTGAGGGTAAGAGACAAGTGATTGAAGCGAATCTAGCTCTCAGACGAGCTAGGACACGAGTAGAGGCTGTCAATGTTATTTCCTACTAGTCAATACATCAAAATAATCAAAAGAAGTTTTTTAGAAGTTCTTTATTATACACCACATTTAGATTCTGCCAATTGAAGACAATCAAGTCTAATCTGATACAACGAAAAAAGGAGGATGGGTAGAAAAACTTATTAGATACCATTGCATTGACTCCGGTATCTAATAAGTTCTACCTACTATTGGATTTGAACCAATGACTCCTGCCGTATGAAAGCAATACTCTAACCACTGAGTTAAGTAGGTAATTTATTACCGCAAAAGAAGACCCATCACCTCGGGGATTATAGATAGAATATAATTTCTAAGCAATACCAATCTGTTAACAGTAAACGGATCAAAGAGTTATCATGTGAGATTAGGAAATATCCATCTTGACAAGAAATTATCTATATGTTAAGATATCTATGACAAGGGCTATAGCTCAGTTAGGTAGAGCACCTCGTTTACACGTGCGCCAATGCTTTTCAAGGGAGCTTATTATGCAATGAACGTAGTTGATCTTATTGAAAAATCAATGTCTTACTCCATAGATTCGAGAGAACAATAGCATGACAAATATTTGGTTCGGTCCGATTTTGGTGCGAATTTAGGTGCCAAATCAAATAGAACCCGTCATTGATTTGATAGTTGATAAGGTAAATACCCAGCCCATTCAATGCTAGGCATAATGAGTATAAGGGCTTCAAAAAAACCTCCTTTCATCCTATGAACTTTAAGGTGTATGAAGTCTCATATTCGACTCTTGCAGCGGAACGATAGAGACTCCATTTAACTTAGGTTGATCTAAGCCGAAGGCAGACCTAAGTCAAGGTAACCCTTCTTTGAAACACTTTGGTATTGCTACTAGATCTGAATACAAATAATGAATCAGAGCACATGGAGCCAGCTCATTATCTTCCTGTAAAGAAAAAATATGGTGGACTAACTGATCTTTACATCAGTTGATGAAAGAGCCCAATGCAACAAACAAAATGCATGTTGGGTCTTTGAAACAGTTCGAATCATTTCGATAATAATCAGTTTGATCTGTTTTACCGAGAAGGTCTACGGTTCGAGTCCGTATAGCCCTAATACATTCTATTTTTGTTTAGTATAGTTTTCAGTTCCTCATTAGTACTTGTTTATAGACTGGACAGACCAGACCATTGGTTGTTTCATAGAAATGAAATGAAAGCATTACCACATATTCATGTAAATACATAGGTACCTGAAAATAAAAACAATAATTCATTCCAATGGATCTAATCAGATCAGTATGTGTCAAATCTAGGACAAGAAAAAGAAAGAAAATATAATCGTTCGATGCATTAGATTGTGTTTACGTATTCGTATTTGTATAAAATCAATAGAAACAACGACGATCCTTTACCTGGATTTTAATGAAAAGAATACTTCGAATATGTTAGAAATCCCTAGACATTTTTTACCCCCCAAAAATTATTGGTTTTGATAATAACTATGTTATGTTTGATATTATTTTTTGATAATATTTCATTATCTTATTTCATTTTATTATTTATACATTACATAAATTATATATTTACATATAATTTATATAAGAAATATATATTTCTAAATATAAAATACAAAGAAATAAATATAAGGAAATATCAAGAAAAAAACAAAAACATAGTATTACGTTTCAGAATTATGAAACATAGTTATAGTATTACTATTCATTAGAATACATTAGTAATAGAATATTCTATTAGGTTAGATTAGTATATTTTAGTATTTAATTAAATTTTTTTTATTATTTAGAATTTTTTTATTTAATATTTTTTAATCTTATATCTATTTTTTTATAGAGAATAGAGAAGGCGAGACAAAGTGAGAGAGTTTTGTTTGTGTAAGAGCGCCTTATTTCTACACCATATCTAAATAGAATCAAAATCAAAAACGGAATCCCGATCCCGTTGGATGAATCTCTAAACAAGACATGCCACGCAGCAAACAAACTCTGAACTATACACTTTGATTTGATTAAAATAAATTCTTGTTTCACCTAGGAAAACAAGTTCTGGATGAATTGACAATGCCAACTAGAATAATTAAGCATATTCCACATTAATAGGAGTACATTTATGTTTCTGCTTCACGAATATGATATTTTATGGGCATTTCTAATAATATCAAGCGTTATTCCTATCTTGGCATTTGTAATTTCAGGAGTTTTAGCCCCGGTTAGTAAAGGACCAGAGAAGCTCTCTAGTTATGAATCGGGCATAGAACCTATGGGAGACGCTTGGTTACAATTCCGAATCCGCTATTACATGTTTGCTCTAGTTTTTGTTGTTTTTGATGTTGAAACGGTCTTTCTTTATCCATGGGCAATGAGTTTCGATGTATTGGGTGTATCTGTATTTATCGAAGCTTTAATTTTCGTGCTTATCCCAATTGTGGGTTCAGTTTATGCATGGCGAAAGGGAGCGTTGGAATGGTCTTAACTGAGTATTCAGACAATAAAAAAAAAAAGGAAGGAAAAAATTACATTGAGACAGTTATGAATTTGATTGAGTTTCCGTTACTTGACCAAACAACCCCCAATTCAGTTATTTCAACTACATCGAATGATCTTTCGAATTGGTCAAGACTCTCCAGTTTATGGCCGCTTCTATATGGTACCAGTTGCTGTTTCATTGAATTTGCTTCATTAAT